TATGAGTTGGGCGCTTTAACCATTCAGCCATGGATGCTTCACTGGGGTCATTGTACATCGCAAGTGACCCAAATTCAATTCACTTAGATTCTTTTGGATTCTTTAGGAGGAATCAATGAAATGAGAGGACGTCAATTCAAATCCTGGATCTTCGAATTGAGAGAAATCAAGAATTCTCACGATTTCTTGGATTCATGGATCCAACCCGATTCGGTGAAATCTTTCACTTCCTTTTTTTTCCACCAAGAGCGCTTTATAAAACTTTTTGATTCCCGAACTTTGAGTGTCCCAATTTCACGTGATTCACAGGGTTCAATTCGTCGACATTGCACGATCAAAGGTGTAGTACTGCTTGTACTTGTAGTAGCGGTCCTTATATACAATCGAAATAGGGCCGAAAGAAAAAATATCTATTTGATGGGGCTTCTTCCTAAACCTCTGCGTTCCATTGGACCCCCCAATTATACATTGAAAGAATCCTTTTGGTCTTCCAATCTCAATAGGTTGATTGTTTCGCTCCTGTATCTTCCAAAAGGGAAAAAGATCTATGAGAGTTGTTTCATGGATCCGAAAGAAAGTACTTGGGTTCTTCCAATAACTAAAAAGTGTATCATGTCTGAATCTAACTGGGGTTCGCGGCGATGGAGGAATGCGATCGTAAAAAAGAGGAATTCCAGCTGTAAGATATCGAATGAAATTGCGGCTGGAATCGAGATCTCATTCAAAGAGAAAGATATAAAATATCTGGAGTTTTTTTTTGTATCCTATACGAATGATCCGATCCGCAAGGACCATGATTGGAAATTCTTTGACCGCCTTTCTCCGAGTAAGAAGCGAAACATAATCAACTTGAATTCGGGACAGCTATTCGAAATTTTAGTGAAACATTTGATTTGTTATCTCATGCCTGCTTTTCGTGAAAAAAGACCAATTGATGAGGGGGGGTTCTTCAAACAACAAGGAGCTGAGGCGACTATTCAATCAAACGAGATTGAACATGTTTCCCTTCTCCTCTCGAGAAACAAGGGGGGTATTTTTTTGCAAAATTGCGCTCAATTTCATATGTGGCAATTCCGCCAAGATCTCTTCGTTATTGGGGGGAAGAATCGGCACAAATCGGATTTTTTGAGGAACGTCTCGAGAGAGAATTTGATTTGGTTAGACAATGCGTGGTTGGTAAACAGGAATCGGGTTTTTAGCAAGGTACGGAATGTATCGTCAAATATTCAATATGATTCCATAAGATCCATTTTCTTTCAAGTAACGGATTCTAGCCAATCGAAAGGATTTTCTGATCAATCCATAGATCCTTTCAATTCCATTAGTAATGAGGGTTCGGAATATCACACATTGATCAATCAAACGGAGATTCAGCAACTAAAAGAAAGATCAATTCTTTTAGATACTTCCTTTCTTCAAACGGAACGAACAGAGATAAAATCAGATCGATTCTCAAAATACCTTTCCGGATATTCCTCAATGGCTCGGCTATTCCCGGAACGTGAGAAGCAGATGATTATTCATCTGCTTCCAGAAGAAATAGAAGAATTTCTTGGGAATCCTACAAGATCAATTCGTTCTTTTTTCTCTGATAGATGGTCAGAACTTCATCTGGGTTTGAATCCTACCGAGAGGTCGACTATAGATCAGAAATTGTTGAAGAAACAACAAGGTGTTTCTTTTGTCCCCTCGAGGCGATCGGAAAATAAAGAAATAGTTGATATATTCAAGATAATTACGTATTTACAAAATACCTCCTCAGTTCATTCGATTGCAGCAGATCCGGGATGGGATATGGTTCCGAAGGATGAACCGGATATGGACAGTTCCAATAAGATTTCATTCTTGAACGAAAATGCATTTTTTGATTTATTTCATCTATTCCATGATCGGAACAAAAGGGGATACAGGTTGCACCACGAGTTTGAATTAGAAGAGACATTTCAAGAAATGGCAGATCTATTCACTCTATCAATAACCGAGCCGGGTTTAGCCTATCATAATAAGGAATTTGGCTTGTCTATTGATTCCTACGGAAAATTATTGAATGAGGTATTCAACTCCGGGGATGAATCGAAAAAGAAATCTTTATTGGTTCTATCTTCTATTTTTTATGAAGAGAATGAATCTTTTTATCGAAAGATAAAAAAAAAATCGGTCCGGATCTCCTGCGGGAATGATTTGGAAGATCCAAAACCAAAAATAGCGGTATTTGCTCACAACAACATAATGGAGGCGATCCATCAATATAGATTGATCCGAAATCAGATTCAAATCCAATATAGTACCTATGGGTACATAAGAAATGTATTGAATCGATTCTTTTTAATGAATCGACCCGATTGCAACTTCGCATATAGAATTCAAAAGCACCCAATAGGAAATGATATTCTGAATCATCTAACTATAATAATAGATAAGATCAACCAACATTTATCCAATTTGAAAAAGATTAAGAAGAAGTGGTTCGATCCTCTTATTTCTCGAACCGAGAGATCCACGAATCTGGATCCTAATGTATATAGATACAAATGCTCCAATGGAAGCAAGAATTTCCAGGAACATTTGGAGCATTTCGTTTCTGAGCAGAAACACCGTTTTCAAGTAATGTTCGATCGATTACGTATTAATCAATATTCGATTGATTGGTCCGAGGTTATCGACAAACAAGATTTGTCCAAGTCACTTCGTTTCTTTTTGTCCAAGTCACTTCTCCTTTTGTCCAAGTCGCTTCTCTTTTTATCTAAGTCACTTCCTTTTTTCGTTGTGAGTCTCGGGAATATCTCCATTCATAGGGCCGAAATCCGCATCTATGAATTGAAAGGTCTGAATGATCAACCCGGCAATCAGTTGTTAGAATCAATAGGTGTTCAAATCGTTTATTTGAATAAATTGAAACCCTTCTTATTGTATGATCATGATACTTCCCAAAGATCGAAATTTTTAATCAATACAGGAACAATATTACCTTTTTTGTTCAACAAGATACAAAAGTACATGATTGATTCATTCCGTACTAGAAAAAATCGCAGGAAATCCTTTGAGAACACGGATTCCTATTTATCAATGATATCCCACGATCGAAACAATTGGTTGAATCCTCAGAAAAGTTCATTGATATCTTCTTTTTATAGAGCAAATAGACTTCAATTCTTGAATCATCCCCATCGCTTCTGGTTCTATTGTAACAAAGGATTCCATTTTTATGGGGAAAAGACCCGTATCCATAATTATGATTTTACATATGCACAATTCCCCAATATCTTGGGTATTCGCAACAAAATAGTTTCTTTGTGTTTCGGTAAAAAAAAACATGTTTTGGGAGAGAGAGAGACTATTTCACCAATTGAGTCACAGGTATCTGGCATATTCATACCTAACAATGTTCCACAAAGTGGTAACGAAACGTATAACTTGTACAAATCTTTCCATTTTTCAATTCGATCCGATCCATCCGTTCCTATTTACTCGATTGCAGACATTTCTGGAACACCTGTAATAGAGGAACAAATAGTCAATTTTGAAAGAACTTATTGTCAGCTTCTTTCAGATATGAATCTATCTGATTCAGAAGGGAAAAACTTGCATCACTATCTCCGTTTCAATTCAAACGTGGGTTTGATTCACACTCCACGTTTTGAGAAATATGTGCCGTCCGGAAAGAGGAAAGAACTGAGTCTTTGTCTAAAGAAAAACGTTGAGAAGGGGGAAGTAGGTAGAACCCTTCAACGAGATAGTGCTTTTTCAAATCTTTCAAAATGGAATTTGTTCCAAACCTATATGCCATGGTTCCTTACTTGGACGGGGTGTAAATATCTTTATTTCACCTTAAAAAACAATATTTATTTGATATTGAATATTCCCTTTCAATATTCCCTAAGTGGCAGTCAAAATTTTGTGTCCGTTTTTCATGATATTATGCATGGATCAGATATATCATGGCCAATTCCTCAGAAAAAGTGGTGGTCGATTCTTCCACAACGGAATCTGATAAGTGAGAGTTCGAGTAAGTGTTTACAGAATCTTCTTCTGTCCGAAGAAATGATTCATCGAAATAATGAGTCACCCATTCCATTGATATGGACACATCTGAGATCACCAAATGCTTGGGAGTTCCTCTATTCAATTCTTTTCCTTCTTCTTGTTGCTGGATATCTCGTTCGTACACATCTTCTCTTTGTTTTCCGAGCCTCTAGTGAGTTACAGACAGAGTTAGAAAAGATCAAATCTTTGATGATTCCATCATACATGATTGAGTTGCGAAAACTTCTGGATAGGTATCCTACATCTGAACTGAATTCTTTCTGGTTAAAGAATCTCTTTCTAGTTGCTCTGGAACAATTAGGAGATTCTCTGGAAGAAATACGGGATTCTGCTTCTGGCGGCAACATGCTATTGGGTGGTGGTCCCGCTTATGGGGTCAAATCAATACGTTCTAAGAAGAAATATTTGAATATCAATCTCATCGATCTCATCAGTATCATACCAAATCCCATCAATCGAATCACTTTTTCGAGAAATACGAGACATCTAAGTCGTACAAGTAAAGAGATCTATTCATTGATAAGAAAAAGAAAAAACGTGAACGGTGATTGGATTGATGATAAAATAGAATCCTGGGTCGCGAACAGTGATTCGATTGATGATGAAGAAAGAGAATTCTTGGTTCAGTTCTCCACCTTAACGACGGAAAAAAGGATTGATCAAATTCTATTGAGTCTGACTCATAGTGATCGTTTATCAAAGAATGACTCTGGTTATCAAATGATTGAACAACCGGGATCCATTTACTTACGATACTTAGTTGACATTCATAAAAAGTATCTAATGAATTATGAGTTCAATAGATCCTGTTTAGCAGAAAGACGGATATTCCTTGCTCATTATCAGACAATCACTTATTCACAAACCTCGTGTGGGGCTAATAGTTCTCATTTCCCATCTCATGGAAAACCCTTTTCGCTCCGCTTAGCCCTATCCCCTTCTAGGGGTATTTTAGT